ATTAATTTATATAAAAAATATCAAGGAGGTTTATCTACTTGATTAGAAAGTTCTAATCATAAGGATATTGGAACGTTATATTTTTTGTTTGGTTTATGATCAGGAATAGTGGGAACAAGTTTGTCTTTAATTATTCGTTTGGAGTTGGCTAAACCTGGTTTATTGTTGGGAAATGGTCAGTTGTATAATTCGATTATTACAGCGCATGCTATTTTGATAATTTTTTTTATGGTAATACCAAGAATAATTGGTGGGTTTGGAAATTGAATGTTGCCTTTAATGTTAGGTGCTCCTGATATAAGTTTTCCTCGTTTAAATAATTTAAGTTTTTGGTTGTTACCTACTGCTATATTTTTAATTTTGGATTCTTGTTTTGTTGATATGGGGGCTGGTACTAGTTGAACTGTATATCCTCCTTTGAGAACTTTAGGACATCCAGGAAGTAGGGTTGATTTGGCAATTTTTAGTTTGCATTGTGCTGGTTTAAGTTCTATTTTAGGAGGAATTAATTTTATGTGTACTACTAAAAATTTGCGAAGAAGTTCTATTTCTTTGGAGCATATAAGTTTGTTTGTTTGGACTGTTTTTGTTACAGTTTTTTTATTGGTTTTATCTTTACCTGTTTTGGCTGGTGCTATTACTATGTTGTTAACGGATCGTAATTTAAATACTTCTTTTTTTGATCCTAGAACTGGTGGAAATCCTTTGATTTATCAGCATTTGTTTTGATTTTTTGGTCATCCTGAGGTGTATATTTTGATTTTGCCTGCTTTTGGAATTATTAGTCAGTCTACTTTATATTTGACTGGTAAAAAGGAGGTTTTTGGTTCTTTAGGTATGGTGTATGCAATTTTGAGAATTGGTTTAATTGGTTGTGTTGTTTGGGCTCATCATATGTATACTGTAGGAATGGATTTAGATTCTCGTGCTTATTTTACGGCTGCTACTATAGTAATTGCGGTTCCTACGGGTGTAAAGGTTTTTAGTTGATTAGCAACTTTATTTGGTATGAAAATGATTTTTCAACCTGTTTTGTTATGAGTTTTAGGTTTTATTTTTTTGTTTACTATTGGGGGTTTGACTGGAGTTATTTTGTCTAATTCTAGGTTGGATATTATTTTACATGATACTTATTATGTTGTTAGTCATTTTCATTATGTTTTAAGTTTAGGTGCTGTTTTTGGTATTTTTACGGGTATTAGTTTGTGATGAAGTTTTATAACTGGTTTTGTTTATGATAAATTGATAATGTCTTCTGTTTTTTTTTTAATGTTTGTGGGTGTTAATTTGACTTTTTTTCCTTTGCATTTTGCTGGATTACATGGTTTTCCTCGAAAATATTTAGATTATCCTGATGTTTATTCAGTTTGAAATGTAATATCTTCATATGGTTCTATAATTAGGGTTTTTGCTTTATTTTTGTTTTTGTATGTTTTGTTGGAGTCTTTTTTTAGTTATCGTTTGGTTTTAAGAGATAATTTTGTTAATAGTAGTCCGGAATATAGTTTAAGAAGTTATGTTTTTGGACATAGATATCAGTCTGAAGTTTATTTTAGTTGTTCTGTTATAAAATTTTAAACCTTTTAGTATAATTTATTATATTTAATTGCAGATTAAGAGATTTTAAGGTTTAATTTAGAGTAAGATAGGATAAAAAGTCTATTAGGTTCATACCCTAAAGGTGTTAATCTCTTATTATTTTATAATAAAGTTTTAGTATAAGATAAGTATATTTCACTGTCAATGATTGGGTTAAAACTTTATTTTTGTTTTGATTCTTTAGTATAAATAGTATGTTTGATTTCCAATCAAGTGGTTTAGGAATTAATTGGCAATTATTTTCAAGGGTATAATTTGAATTTTTCTAGAAGAATTTTTTCTAGTTATATAGATTGATTTCATGGTTTTAATTGTAGTTTATTGCTAGGAGTTTTGGTTTTTGTAGTTTTATTGTTTTTGTATTTAATTTTTAATAGTTATTATTTTAAGAGTAAAAAAATTGAATATCAATTTGGTGAATTGTTATGTAGTGTTTTTCCTACTCTTATTTTATTAATACAGATGGTTCCTTCTTTAAGTTTATTGTATTATTATGGTTTAATAAATTTGGATAGAAATTTAACTGTTAAGGTTACTGGACATCAGTGATATTGGAGTTATGAATTTAGAGATGTTCCTGGTTTGGAGTTTGATTCTTATATAAAGTCTTTAGATCAATTAAATTTGGGTGAACCTCGTTTGTTAGAGGTTGATAATCGTTGTGTTGTGCCTTGTGATACTAATATTCGTTTTTGTATTACTTCGGCTGATGTGATTCATTCTTGATCTTTGTTATTATTATCTGTAAAATTAGATGCTATAAGTGGTATTTTAAGAACTCTTTGTTATAGTTTTCCTGTTATTGGAGTTTATTATGGTCAGTGTTCAGAAATTTGTGGTGCTAATCATAGTTTTATACCTATTGCTGTTGAGGTAACTTTGTTGGATAATTTTAAAAGTTGGTGTTTTTTAAATTTGGGTTAATTTTATTTTAGCTTTATAGTTTATTTAAAATTTTTGTTTGTGGTGCAAAAGAATTTTGAGCTTTAAATTTATTTTTTTATTATTTGATATTGCATATCATTAAAAAAGAATTTTATGGTTAATAAAAAATAGAATAAAAAGGTAGAGGTTTTATTTTTTTTATTGTTTTATAAATAAAAATTATGAAATTTAGGGTTGAAAAGTCGACTTTTTAGATATCTGTTTTTTTTTAGTTTAATTAGAAATTTATTAATTTTAATTATATATTTTTATAAAATTTAAAATTTAAAGTGTTTCTATTTTTAGTTTTATAACTATTTATAATATGTATTTTTTGTTTTTTGTTTTGCTTAATAAAATTTTATTAAGTTTATTATTTTTAGATTAGTAGATTTTTTAATTTTATTATTAATTAAAATATAAATAAAGAATTAAAAGTTTAATCAAATGTTTTTTAAAGACTTAGACTTTTTAATAAAGTTTGCTTCTGCCCAATGATGTATTATTAAATGGCAGTCTTAGCGTGAGGACAKTAAGGTAGCAAAATAATTTGTGCCTTTATTAGGTTCCAGTATGAATGAAGTTATTGGTTAATTATTTTTTATTTTTTTTTTTGAATTTTTTATTAATATAAAAAATTTTTATTGTAATTATACAAAGATAAGTCTTCGGAAATTCTTTTTAAATTTAATTTTTTTGATTATTTTTAAAATTTTCTAGGGCAGAATTTTATATAATTATTTATATCTATTAATAAATTTTTGAATTACTCCGGAGTTAACAGAAAATCATACCTAATTTAGATCTTATAATAAGGTAAGTTTTACATCGATGTTGTATTTAAGTATGTTAAAGAAGGAGAAGATTTAATTTTTGAGACTGTTCTTCTTTTATTTAACTTAACGTGATATTAGTTTAATTCATTGTGAGATAGAATTGTTTATCTTGTTAATTACTTTTTATTAGTTTTAATAGTACGAAAGGAAAATTAAAAAAAGTTTTAAACTTTATTGGTTTTACCTATTTTAAATTTGTTATTAGTAGTTTTTTTGTCTTTAGTTTTATTATTTTTTTTGTATTTTTTAAATTTTTTTTTAAGTATTAAAGATTTTAATTTGTTAAAAGTTGGAGCATTTGAGAGAGGATTTTTAAGTATTGGAAAAATTCAAAATTCTTTTAGAATTCATTTTTTTGTTATAATATTAATGTTTGTAATTTTTGATTTAGAGATTGTAATATTTTTAGGTTTGTTGATTTCTGATTTTTCTTCTTTTTTTAGTTTTTTGATTTTAATAATTTTTATTTTTGGTGGTTTTTATATGGAGTGATGATATGGAAAATTAATTTGAGTAGTATAAGGTTTTAAGATTTTGGTTTTAATTAATATTTTGATTTTTTTAATGTTATTAGTTTTTTTGTTTTTGTTGTTTTTTATTATATTTATACCTTTTATAAAGTTGGGTTTATTTTTTTTTGAGTGAGATTTTTTGTCTTTAAAATTTAGTTTTTATTTTAATAGTGTTTTGTTTTCATTTGTTTTAGGTTTAGTTACTTTAAGTGTTTTGATTTTTAGTACTTATTATTTGAGTGGAGAATTAAATTTTAATTATTATTATTTTGTTTTGTTAATTTTTGTTGGAAGTATGTTTATACTAAATTATAGAAGGAGTATTTTTACTATGATGTTAAGTTGGGATTTATTAGGTATTTCAAGTTTTTTTTTGGTTTTATTTTATAATAATTGGGATAGAAGTTCAGGGGCTATAAATACTGCATTAACTAATCGAATTGGAGATTTTTTTATTTTTTGTTTTTTTAGTGGAGGGATTTTTTATGGTTATTATTTTTTTAGTTTTGAGTTGGTTTGTAGTTTTATAGTTTTAATGTTATTATTAACTTCTTTTACAAAAAGGGCTCAGTTTCCTTTTAGGAGTTGATTACCAAAGGCTATAAGAGCTCCTACCCCTGTTAGTTCTTTAGTTCATAGTAGAACTTTGGTAACTGCTGGATTGATTTTATTGATAAATTTTGGAAGTTTAATATTAAATAGGTTAGTAATAATGGTAGTTTTGTTAATTGGTTTGTTTACAATGTTTTTTTCGAGAATTGCAGCTTTGGTTGAGGAAGATATAAAAAAGGTAGTAGCTTTAAGAACTTTATCTCAGATAGGTTTTTCTATAGTTACACTTGGTTTAGGATTAAGATTTATTTCTTTTATTCATTTGGTAAGTCATGCTTTATTTAAAAGTTGTTTATTTATACAGATTGGTTATGTAATTCATTGTAATTATGGTCAACAGGATGGACGGGGATATGGAGGTAATGGAAATTTACCAATACTTATTCAGTTGCAGTTATTAGTAACTTTGTTTTGTTTGTGTGGTCTTATTTTTTCTAGAGGTATAGTAAGAAAAGATTTGATTTTAGAGTATTTTTTTTTTAATAATTATATTTTATTTTTTAGGTTAATATTTTTTATTTCTATTTTTTTAACTTTTGGTTATAGTTTTCGTTTGTGAAAAAGTTTTTTTTTAACTTTTAGAAAGGTAGTTTTAGTGTTTAGAAGTTCATTAGTAATAAATTTTTTAAGAATATTTTTGGTGTTTTTTTCAATTTTTTTTTTGTGGTGATTAAATTTAAATATGATATGTGTTCCTTGTTTATTTTTATATGTAGATTTTTTTGTGCCTTTATTTTATTTAGTGTTAATTTTTTTATTTATGTATTTGGTTTTAAATTTTTTGTTTAAAGAATTGGTTTATAAGTTTTTAGTAGATTTTTTTTCTAAGTTGGTAATTTATAAATTAAAGAATTTAAAATTTGTGGATTATTTTATTAATAAGTTAGGTTATTTAATTTTTAGATTTTTAAGAAGAATTAGTTATTTTTTTACTTATTATTTAGTTTCTTTTAAGTATAGAAGTTTAGTGTTATTAGTGTTTTTTTTATTTTTGAGTTTATGGGACTTTAATTTAAGTTTTAAAATATACAATTTGCATTTGTAAAATTTTTGAGTTCTATAATATATTATATAATAAATATATTATATTTAATTAAATATAATATTTTATAAAAAAATGAAACTAAAAGTTTCTCTTGTAATATTTATTTTTAATTTAAAATAAATAAAACAATAGACCTTTAGCGTTATTTGAGGAAAGAAGCTAAGTACTATTGTTTTCTTTTTAAATTAAAAATAAATTTTATAAATATATTAATTCTTTATATTTTATTTGTTTGTTTTTTTAGGTTTTCAGTAATTAGTTTATTGTTTAAAATGTAATATTTGGGTTATTAAGAATAAGTTGCTGATTGGTCTAGATTTTAAACTTTTAGTTTAATAGTTAGAATGTTTCATTTACAATGAAGAGGTTTATAAGTTTTATTTTTAAGTTTTTTTTATTGTTTTCTTTGTTAGGTGGGGTTTTGAGGTATTTGAATATTGATCCAATGAAGAGGAGTTTTTTTTTAATTATAAGAATAATGATGTGTATGCCTTTGTTGTCTTTTATAGGTTATGTTTGATTTTCTTATTTTATTTGTTTGTTGTTTTTAAGTGGAATTTTTGTAATTTTGGTTTATTTTTCTAGTCTTTCTAAATTTAGTTTAGTAAGAGGTTTTTTATGGTTTTTAGCGTTTGTTTTGTCTTTTTTGGTGTTGGGTATAAATTTTAATGTTAATGTTGGTTTAATCAATTTAAATGTTTTTTATTATAGTATTTATTGATTAGTTCTGTTTTTTATTTTTTTCGTTTTGTTGTTTTTTATGAATTTTACGAGATTTTTTTTAAATTTTTCTGGTGCTTTACGAAAAGTTTAGTAAGATTATATTTTTATTTATTAGATTGTTTATGTTATTGTTTAAATGACATCGTTTTATTTTTATTTTAATTTCTTTAGAGTTTATGATAATAAGTTTGTTTATTAAGTTTATGGGTTTATTGACTGAGATTATGTTTTTTTATTTTATATGTTTTTCTGTAATTTCTAGTATTTTGGGTATAGTTGTTATAGTAGGGGGGATAAAGTTTTTTGGCAATGATCAGTGTATTTTTTAGTTTTAATTTTGTAGATTTAAGTTAAGGTTTAAACTATTAATTTTCAAAATTAAAAATTTTTAATCTATAGTTGGGAGGCTTTAGTATAATTTAGTATAATTTATTTTCAATAAATGGGTTAGGAGTCTTATAAGGGATGCTTTTATGGGTTTAAAATTTGATTATGGTTTAAGAATTGTTAAAATAATATTATTTAATTTTAATTTATTAAGTGGGCAATAAGTTTTTACCCCGGTAATTAATTATTTGTATAATACTTGTTCCAGAATAATCGGCTATACTTGTAGAATTTAGGCTTTATTTTGTTTTAATTACAGATTTTAAGTTTTAGATTTTAATAATTTTAGGTTAAATTTTAATTAATGTTTTTTTTTGTCTGTAATTGTAAGTTTTGATAAGTGAATTAGATTAGTACCTAATTAGTCAAAAGTTAATAGATCAGAAGTAAAGTGGTATTTAAACTGAAAGAATATTGGCAGATTTTCTAAATTATCTTTGGAGGTTGAGTAATAATTGAGAACCCTCATTAACAACTTTTATTTTCGTCTCATGTATGATCGTTTATTTTATGCTTAAGGTATATAATTTTAAATTTTAATTTGAAAAAATAGATATATATTTGGTTTATATAGAAGTTAAATTTGACCTACAATATAGTGATATGTGGATTTACTTTTTAGTAGAAGTAATGAAAATGTAAAAGACAGTAAAGGAGTTTTTATGGCTTCTTGAAGATTATTTAGATGTGGTACAAATCATCCATCAATTGCCCAAAGGGGAGTAAGTTGTAGTAAAGTAGATTTAGGGGAACCTGAATCTAGTAGATGAACTATTTTTATTTTTGTTTTGAAAACAGAAATTAAGAGTTATTCTTGTAGTTTTAAGAGTTAGTTTAAATTTTAGAATTGTTGATTGTTGATCAAAAGGTTTACTCTTAGTTGGGTTTTAAATTTTTTATTTTGAGGGTTTAGTTTAATTTAAAATATTAAATTGTAAATTTAAAGTTTTTACTCTTGGTTGTTTTAAGATTTTTGTTAGTTTTTTTGATAATGATTTTTATTTTACAAGCTATTGCTTTTGTAACTTTGTATGAGCGTCATTTATTGGGAAGGAGGCAGAATCGTTTAGGACCAACCAAAGTAAGATTTATAGGAGTTTTACAGGCTTTATTGGATGGAGTTAAATTGTTGAAGAAAGAGCAGTTAACTCCTTTAAATTCTTCAGATTTGTCTTTTTTGTTGGTTCCTGGTGTTTCTTTTGTGGTTATGTATTTAGAGTGATTTGTTTTGCCTTATTTTTATAATTTTTTGAGATTTGAGTATTCTGTTTTATTTTTTTTGTGTTTGTTAGGATTTTCAGTTTATTCTACTTTGATTAGCGGGATTGTTAGAAAGTCAAAGTATGGAATTATTGGGGCTTTGCGTGCTAGAAGGCAAAGTATTTCTTATGAAATTGCTTTTTCTTTGTATTTGTTATCAATTATGTTGTATTATAGGGTTTTTTCTTTTTGTAGGGAATTTAGGGTTAGTTTGATGGTAATTTATATTCCTTTTTTAGTAATGATTATTGCGGAGTTAAATCGTGCACCTTTTGATTTTGCTGAGGGGGAAAGTGAGTTGGTAAGAGGTTATAATGTTGAATATGCTAGAGTTGCTTTTGTTTTATTATTTTTAAGGGAATATGGAAGTTTGATTTTTTTTAGTGTTATAAGTTCTATGTTGTTTTTTAATTTTTCAATGATGTTTAGTTTTATTGTATTTTCTTTGTTGATTTTTATTCGTAGTTCTTATCCGCGGTTTCGTTATGACATGATAATGTTAATGTTTTGGTTTAAGTTTTTGCCAATTTCTTTAATTTTTTTGTTTTATTTTTTTGTTTTATATGTTTAGATATGATTTGTGGTTTTTTTAATTTTTAAGGAGATTAATCAAGTTTTTTTTTTAGATATTTTTATGTTTGTATTTTTTTTGCAATATATTTTGTATTTTAAAGAAGGTATATTAAATGTTTTAGTAAAAAATTTTTTAGGAAGTTTAGTGAATGTTTTTAGTTATAGTAAGTGTTTACCTTTAAGTTTTGTGGTTTCTTTTTTTACTTTTATTATTTTGTTAATTTGTTGTTTTGGTGGATATTTTACTTATTCTTTTTGTCCTTGTGGAATGGTTGAGTTTACTTTTGTTTATGCTATGATTGCTTGAATGAGTACTTTATTGTCGTTTATTTCTAGAGAAAAATTTTCTGTTTATATAAGAAAAGGTGGTGATATTTTTTTGAAAACTTTTAGAATATTGTTAGTAGAGATTGTAAGTGAGTTTTCTCGTCCTTTGGCATTGACGGTACGTTTGACTGTAAATATTATGGTTGGTCATTTGATTAGAATAATGTTGTATATGGGAATTGAAAATTATATTGGTGAAAGGTTTTTTTGGTTTAGGATTTTAGCTATTATAATGGAATGTTTTGTTTTTTTTATTCAAAGTTATATTTTTTCTCGTTTAATTTATTTATATTTAAATGAGTAGTTTAGGGTGTTAACTTAAGTTTAAAGTGCCAAATTTTTAATTTGGAAATGTTGTTTCACACCCTAGATGTTATATAGTTTTTATTTTGTGGAATTTAGGTGAAAGGTTAATGTAGCATAAGAAATGCATTTGTTTTAAGCGCAAAAGATAAGATTTAACTAATGGATTTTATACAAGTCTTCTAAATTTGTTTTAGGTTTTTACCTATCCATTTTTGTTATTTTTTTTTATGTTTTTTGTTTTTTTTTAAGGATTTTAAGATTAATGGTTAATAATGTATTAGTTTGATGAAGTGTTTTTTTGTTGATGACTTTGATTTTTGTAATATTAAATAAAAAAATTAATAGTTATGCTAGTCTTTTTAATTATTTTATTATTCAAGAGAGTTTAGGATTATTGTTTTTAATATTTTCTTTTTATTATTTTCAATTGTTGATTATTTTTTTAAAGATTGGAATAGCTCCTTTTCATTTTTGAATTTTTAGTATTACTAATAGTGTTTTTGGATATAATTTGGTTTGATTTTTAACTTTTCAAAAATTACCTTTTTTAGTTATTTTGTTGCAGTTTATTTTTGGAAAAATAATTTTTTTGTTATTTATTGGTCTTTTTTTTTGTTTATTTCAAATGTTGTTAATAAAAAGTTATAAGAATTTGTTGATTTTGTCTTCTACGGAGTCTTTTAATTGGATTGTTTTAGGTTTTTTAATGTCTTTTTTTAATGTTTTTGTAATTTTTTTTTATTATTTTTTTGTAATATTGTTTTTGATTCCGAAGTTTGAGTTTTTAAATGTAGTTGGTTATTTAGGATGAGAAACTATGTTGGTATTTTTGAATTTGCCTTTTAGTGTTAATTTTTTTGTGAAAATTTTTTCTTTAAGTGAGGTTTTGAAGGTTTATGGAGTTTTGGTTTTATTTTTATTATTTTTAATATTTTTTTCTGTATTGTCTTTGAGTTTTTGGTTGGTGAATTTAAGTTCTAAGTTTTTTTTTGACTTAAAGTATAATAAGGGTTTATTTTTTTTAGTAGTTCCTTTTACTGTTGTTTTATTAATTTAATTTTATTTTTATGTATTTCATTAGTAAAAGTTAATTATGTTATCTTGATAAGGTAAAGTTCTTAGGATGAAATAATTAGTTTGTCGTTTTGAGGCTTTTTGTTTAGTTGTATTAAATTTTAAAATGTTAAATAGATAATTACTATGTTTGATTACGGTTCAAAAAGATTAACATTTTTGTAATTTAGTTTAGATAGAATATTTGTTTTTGGTATAAAAGGGTTTAATTACATTTTTATTAAATTTCAATAGTTTAATTGTAAAATATAACTTTGAAGAAGTTAAGANTTTTTGAAATGATTAAAAGTAAGAATAATGTTATTAATTTTGTTAGTTCATTGGTTGTAACTTTACCTTCAAGAAAAAGTTTAACTATTAGTTGAAATTTTGGTAGAATATTAGGTATAATTTTATTATTTCAAATTTTTACTGGTACTTTTTTAGCTTTTTACTATACAGCTGATGGTTCTATGGCTTTTAGAGCGGTTCAATATATTATGTATGAGGTAAATTTTGGTTGACTTTTTCGTATTTTTCATTTTAATGGTGCGAGTTTATTTTTTATTTTTTTGTATTTACATATTTTTAAGGGTTTGTTTATAATAAGTTATCGTTTAAAATTGGTTTGAATTTCTGGATTAACTATTTATTTGTTATTGATATTGGAGGCGTTTATAGGTTATGTTTTAGTTTGAGCTCAAATAAGTTTTTGGGCTGCAGTTGTTATTACGAGTTTATTAAGGGTTGTGCCAATTTGGGGACCAAAAATTGTAATGTGAATTTGAAGTGGTTTTGGTGTTACTAGTGCTACTTTAAAGTTTTTTTTTGTTTTGCATTTTTTGTTACCTTGGGGTTTATTGGTTTTAGTGTTGATACATTTGATTTTTTTACATAGTACTGGAAGAACTTCTAGAATTTATTGTCATGGGGATTATGATAAAGTGTGTTTTGGACCTGAATATTGAAATAAGGATGCTTACAATTTAATTTTTTGGATAATTTTTTTTGTTTTTTCTTTGTTTTTTCCTTTTATTTTAGGTGATCCAGAAATATTTGTTGAGGCTGATCCTATAATAAGTCCTGTACATATTGTACCTGAATGATATTTTTTGTTTGCTTATGCTATTTTACGTGCTATTCCTAATAAGGTTTTAGGAGTAATTGCTTTGTTATTGAGAATTTTAGTTTTTTATTTTTTTGTGTTAGTTAATAATTATACTTCTTGCTTAGTAAAGTTAAATAAGTTTTTGGTTTTTAGTTTTATTGTTGTAGCAATTATTTTAAGTTGATTAGGACAGTGTTTGGTAGAGGATCCTTTTACTTATTTGAGTCCTTTGTTTTCTTTTTTTTATTTTTTTTTTGTTGTTTTAATTTTTTTAATGTTTTATTTTAGTAAAAAATTATTTGTTTAGTTTACATAATTAGTATATTAAATATATTGGATTTAGATTTCAAAGAAATTATTATTATGTTATTTTTCATAATTTTCATATTTTAAGTCTTTCAAGTTATGCTTATTATATGTTTTTTGCTTCTTTAGGATTAACTAGTTCTTTTGTGATTTTTTTTAAATATGGGTTGGTTTTTCCTTTTTTGTTTAGATTATTTGTTGTTTTGTTTATTTCTTTTGCTTGGGGAAAAGATATTTCAATAGAAGGTTTAAGGGGTTATCATAATTTTTTTGTTATAGATGGATTTAAGTTTGGGGTTATTTTATTTATTTTTAGTGAATTTATGTTTTTTTTTAGGATTTTTTGAGTTTTTTTTGATGCTGCTTTGGTTCCAGTACATGAGTTGGGAGAAAGGTGATCTCCTATTGGAATACATTTGGTTAATCCGTTTGGTGTTCCATTATTAAATACTATTATTTTGTTAAGTAGTGGAGTTTCTGTAACTTGGGCTCATTATAGATTATTGAGAAATAAAAGTTGTATTAACAGAATAATTTTAACTTGTTTATTGGCTGTTTATTTTACTAGTATTCAATTAATAGAATATAAGGAAGCTAGTTTTTCTATTTCTGATGGTATTTTTGGAAGAATTTTTTATTTGTCAACTGGTTTTCATGGAATTCATGTTTTATGTGGTGGTTTATTTTTAGGTTTTAATCTTTTTCGTTTAATAAAGTCTCATTTTAATTATAATCATCATTTAGGATTAGAGTTTGCAATTTTATATTGACATTTTGTAGATGTAGTTTGATTATTTTTGTTTGTTTTTGTTTATTGATGATCATATTGTTAAGTTAGTTTTATTATAGAATTTGTAATTTGTAATTACAGGGAAATCTTAGCTTTGTTAGAGTATCTTTTTTTGAGTTTTTTAATATTTTTTAGACCTATTTATTTTTTTTTATTTTTAATTATTTTTTGTTTTTTAATATTTAAGAATATCTCTTGGATAGGTTTATTTTTTGTTATTGATTCTAATGTTTTTGTTTTATTAGTTTTTATAATAATTTTTATTTATGGGGTAGTATTATTAAGAGAGAAAAATTTTAATTTATTAATTTTAAGTGGTATATTAATTGTTATTTGTTTATTTTTTTTTGTTTCTAGTAATATTTTGATATTATACATATATTTTGAATTGTCTTTATTTCCTATTTTGGTAATAATTTTAGGTTATGGTTCTCAAATTGAGAAGGTTAATTCAGGATATTATTTGTTATTTTATGCTTCTTTTTGTTCTTTTCCGTTTTTATTTATTTATTATAAAAGTTTATTTTTATTTTCTTATTGTTATTTTGATTTTTTTATTTCTTGAGGAATGTTTTTTATTTTAAGATTAAGTTTTATGATAAAATTTCCTGTATATTTTTTGCATCTTTGATTACCTAAGGCTCATGTTGAGGCACCTACTACGGCTAGAATATTGTTAGCTGGTTTATTATTAAAGTTGGGTACAGCTGGATTTTTACGAGTGTTGGGTAGAATGAATTTTGTTCATAATAATTTTTGAGTAATTTTATCTTTTTTAGGAATAATTTTAGCTTCAGTTTGTTGTACTTTTCAAAGTGATTCAAAGTCTTTGGCTGCTTATTCTTCTATTACTCATATGAGTTTTTTACTTTTATCTTTAGTATTGGTTTTTATAAGTAGTAAGTTAAGTGGTTTAATAATAATGTTAGCTCATGGTTATACTTCTACTTTAATGTTTTATTTAATTGGTGAATTTTATCATATTTCTTCTACTCGAATGATTTATTTTATAAATAGATTTTTTAGTTCTAGGATGTTTTTTGGCTTAATTTTTAGTTTGGTTTTTTTATCTAATTGTGGTGTTCCTCCTTCTTTGTCTTTTTTATCTGAATTTATAATTGTTGTTAATAGAATTATAATTAGTAAAATATTTTTTTTTATAATTTTTATTTATTTTTTGATTTCTTTTTATTATTCTTTATTTTTAATTGTTAGTTCTATTATGGGAAAGTTTTTTTTTAATATTAGAAATTTTAATGTTGGATTTTCGTTTTCTGTTGTTTTAATAATGTTTAATGTATTTTGATTTTCTTTGTTTTATTAAAATTAAAAGATAAAAGAGAAAAGATAATATAAGTATATTCTTTTGAAGAATGAATTTTTTGTTTTTATAAGAGTAAAATTTTTATTTTAAGAAAAATTCTCTTAT